ATGAGGATCGGTTCTCGTGCCCATATGAATTCGTAGATGCCTATCTGTCAAAAGATTCAGTGTCGAAAGACAGAGCCTTTGAAACTGCCCGCTATCAAAGGCCATTCTTCTTATAGTCTGAGTCTTCCTTGGACCACCGCTTGCTCTTCTACCGGCCTTTCTCTCTTAGCTTTCCCCGCCTCCGGTTACCTGTCTTCAGTCTTGGATTCCACTGTAGATTCCTTGCGCACGATGCCAGGTTCTCGTGCGGCCAATCAGACGAGTCAAGGACATTCTTCCGGGATCGGAGTACGTTACCGGGTTGGGTTAGGAAAGGATTCTCGGGAATAAGAAGAAGGCTTATCTATGAAGAAGGCCTTAGCCACCGGCATATCTCCATATCTTAGCTGCCATAGTGGTAGATCCATGATAAATTAAAGAAGGGCGGATTCCAGTCACAAACTACACCACTTTGAGGCACCGACACCCTTGCCGATATGCGAAGTAGCTGCCTTTCCCCATGCACTTAGCGGTTGGCGTATACCATCGCTTCCCACCTACCAGTCGTGAGCAGATCCCTTCTCCGGCAAAAGACCCTTCCTAGTCCCTTCTGTTGATCGCCTTGACTCTGGTTTTGATCCCCTCTGGCACATCGATGCCAGGCAAGAATCACTCGACTTTCGAACCTCGAAATGATAAACTGCAGGCAGCCTTGATTGCATGAAAGCGGGAAAGAACCCAAAGATACTGAAGATACCGAGGGGACGTGACTGGGAAGGGTGCACAGTTATTTGTGAAAAGAGAGCTACCCACGCGTGAGAATAAATAGTAGTGAGCAGCAAGCGAGAAACCACCTGCCAGCGTGCTAGTCATGGCGTGAAACCGGAGGACGGGACTGCTCATGACTACCGGGTTTGCATACCCGAAGTTTGAGGCGGCAGCGGATACGCTTGTATAATAATCATTCCTACACTTCCCAATCCGTACGTATGGATGGGGGGGCGCGAGGCCTTAACTATATAACCGCTGAATGTTCAGCAGCAGTGGAATCCCGACCTGGCCTTAATAGATAGGCCTAGCGCGAAGTAATCAGTGGATTGGATAGAACGCAGCTAAACCCGATAATCAATAGTAAGGATGCACGTGCACTGGTATAGTAATGGAGGCCTATTGTGGGGAATGGCTATGCGATCGACCGGGGCTCGACGCAGTGCAACGATTGATTGAGGCGCCCAAGGTATCTCGAGCCTCTATTCTATATTAATAAGGGGATGAGCCTCCTCGTCTTTCAGAGCCTCAGATCAATTTGCTAACGAGCCTCAAAACTAAACACGGGAAAATTCATCCTTTTAACGACGCCCCTAGTGAGGTCTTTTTACCCTTTCTCAGTTAGGAATGCTGGCAGAATAGACGTCAACTGGTTGAAGACTAGGTTATGAGCCCCCAACTAGGTTCAGGCGTGAGATTTCGTGTAGTTCGTGAATTGATAGATCTGCGCATGAGCGCTTTGAGCTACCATTGGAGGTTCAGTGGGCTAATAAAGTCAAAAGAAAATACATGACCAAAATACATCGTTTTAACGCGACTTTTTGATCGAAGGTAAAAAATGACATGAGGCTCTGCAAGACGACGTTTTTCTTTAGTCAACTTCGCCTCCCCTGATTTTGAGGGGAAGACAGACAGAGAATCCGGAGTTGCAGCCCTGAGCCCTTTAAAAACACCCAGATACATCTGCCTTCCACTCCTAAGGAACGAAGCGAGCCTGGGCAGGTGAGCGAGTGTTATAAGCAGGTCCGGGTGTAGCTATTTGTATCTCCTGGGGTTCAAGAGTGGATTTGAAGCCAACCGAAGGAAGTCTTCAATGTCCTTCTTCTTCTTTCTGCGTTCTTTCTTTCCCCGTATCTGGGTACATAGTTTGATTAGTTTCACTAATATACAGAGATAAGGAAAGATCTCGAACGAATACGCAAGGAATAGACCAAAGGTATAGTTCATGGCATAAAAAAGAGGGTCCTGGAAGTGAATCAATGTTCGAAGGCAAGGCAAGCAACGCAGGTGAGAAGGCCACAGAGCGATCGGTCGTACTTCTTCTATTCGGAAGTATGAAAACTCTTTCGCAAGGACGAAGGTTCGGTGGTCGATAAGTGCATGGTTCGAAGGTCTGGACCAATCAGTCGTTGGATGGAAGGTTTTTGGTAGGTATAGCCCGAGGCCTTTTGTTTGAGTGTTTGTTTGGACCAAGGAAAAGAGGCATGGTAAAGAGAAGTACAAGGGTCAAGCTAAGGGTCGTGTGACTATAAGAAAGGACTGTTTGGGCGACGTTCACGTCCTGTATCTTGACACCGTCTGATTGGCCTATTTTATATAGAAGAATAGCACTACAACAGGCCTCGCGTAGGGATCATATAGGAGGGCTGAAAGTCGACTTTAAAGGGGCTTGATTTCGACCTAGGTTTTGATTCCAGATGTATGGAGAGATTCCAGAAGGTGAAGTCTCGATGGAGGCTAAGGTGGATCAGAAGGCCCAGAAGGCACCACAGAAGGCATGGAACAATAGATAGGCTATCGGAGCCCAGGAAACCGCGTAAAGCAGCTACTTTCTAGTTGAACCTCTACTTAGGGGAAAGCTGCTACTTGACCCTTTCTCCTCGGAACCCCTCCTAACTGGTTTATCCACTCCTTAGTGACTTTGAAGTTTAACCACCGAATCTAACCAACTTCAGATCTTGAGGGATACCGATCCAATATTCTGATCAACAGGTCCCGTAGAGCCACATGGGAATTGAATTTAACCGGATTGACCCATTGGTTTTCTATATAGAAATCGTGCCTAACCTCATGGGCGATTGGGCAAGGAGTGAAAGTATAAAAGCCTTGTTCGTAGCCGCGTAAAGGGCATATCAAAGGCGCATAAGAAAGGCTTGACAAGTGTCAGTCTTTTCCATTGTCTCCCTTCAAGCATAGGCATAGGTCTCAACGAGCCTGTCTTCTTTCTGTCTTCCGGGCACAAAGGAAACCACTTGCTTCTTCCCTTTAATGTGGAGAAAGATTAGGTCTCAACGAGCCTACTCCCTGGGATCTTTTGATCTTGAACTATATCGTACTGTCAAATAGTAGGAGATCTTTCATATTGATTCCAATCCGTCTTGAAGGCTTTAGGTGGTTCTTCCAAAGGATTGCTCCTGCGAGATGGGAAAATGTAGTGGGATAAAGTAGTCCCAAAAAGAAGCCGGAGAAGATATGCAGAGAGGGCGCTAAGGGGCGAGAGATCAGACATGCAGGGCAGCTAGGAGATCAACGCGAGGGTCCTCAGCGCGATCAATGATGTGCGGTGTGAGAGGGGAAGTGATTTTTAAGATAGGGACCGGGCTCGGGGGTCGGAATACGGATTGGGCTGGGGTCAGTAGGAAGCTATCGATGAAAGACAAACCCTGGCTATGAGATGTGCAGGAGTCCTTTGTGGGTTGAGTCTTGGCCTCAGTGATATAGAGATTAGGGGTCAGCGCATGTCACCCTTATTCATATGCCTTTAGCAGTAGTTTGCTAGGCCTCCTATTTAAATAACGGGGTCGGACTACGGATCGTCAAGCCCCTTTAATACGTCAGCTAAACCTACGCTTGCTGTCATGCGATGATTATAGATAGAATGAGCACCCGTGTGTAGATAAATCATGGCTAGGACTCCCCTCCGATCGCTCTCTTTAGCCCTGCTAAATGCCTAAGGGAGAGAGGCTGCCTGCAGTTTGTGATTCCTTATGTAAGGGTGAAAGGTTCTAGGTTCGAATCCTAGACAGGGTTTCGCAAGCTCACTGAAGTCAAGAGCAAGAAGAGAATTAGCATAGGATAAGATAGATACGTTCTTCCCTTTTCTTTGATAAGTCAGATAGTGGATCGAAAAACCTCCGCCCAAAGGTGCTTGAAGAAAGCCGGTCCCCGGTAGCCCAAGATCCGTCTCTGACAGAAGAAGAAAGCTAGTACTCCCGTCAAGCAAGACGGGAATGTTACTCGACTGAGAAATCATACAAACAGTAGTGGACAAATTGTCGCATATACGCTATATTATATGACTACTAACCATATCAGCGGATATCTTTCATAGTGGATTCCTTGCCCCCTTTCTACAAACCTTTCTATAATATAAGGGAAGCTTGAAGAGCTTTCTTCGCATGCTTGAGCCCATTCAAAAATATTAATATCATATCGATCAAGGCTGAACTTTAGTTTAATTGCAGCTAGTGGTTGAAGAATATTCCTTCCGCTAAGCGGTTGCGCTAAGTCTTCCTTGGCTTTCCTCCCCTCTCTAGCTTTTCTTTGAGATGAGCTTCCGGCTTTGAGCAGAGCCGGGAGCAGATACAGGATCAGAGAAAGACCTCCTTACTTTCCGAATAATAGGCTTTGGCGATTACACTTTCCATCCCTTACAACATAGGGCTTGCGGAAAGAGTCGTTGAAGAAGCCGAGACCAGAGAGAGAAAGACGTCCCGTGGGTAGGGGGAAAGCGAAAACTGTCTTTAGCGGTTCGTAGGTACCTTATTTGATCTAATAAAGGGAGCTAGAATAGCATTCCCAAGCACTACCCTCGGTTGCTGCCCCAGGTCCATATAAAGCAGTCAATCTACCAGCAGAGAAAGGCTGCTTTGAGGAGCGCTCTTTTCATCCACAGAGGGCACAGGGAGTCAGTCTACAAGACAAGGGAATTAGGCCAAAGACTCGATCTACTACTGTACAGCTCACACCTAGTTCCTTATTCTCAATCATCCTGATCTTTATATGAGTGAGTTGAGCCTTTCAGTGCTATTCTCAACCAGTTCATTCTAAGCAAAATAGACAAGTTTGACACTAAGTCAAACGAAACTTCATTGTGTAAGGTTAGGTACCGGACCTCTGTAACAAAGGAAGAGAGTGAGACTGGGCAGACCATAAGAGGTCAAGTCAAGGGGTATACCGGAAGCCACTGGGTAGTGCTCCGACGGTGGGCGGGATCGATCTACAGCGGCACAGCCCAATCACACCTCATACCG